GGCCTTTTTTTTTATTGGGGATAGAGGGACTTGAACCCTCACGATTTCTAAAGTCGACGGATTTTCCTCTTACTATAAATTTCATTGTTGTCTGTATTGACATGTAGAATGGGACTCTATCTTTATTCTCGTCCGATTAATCAGTTCTTCAAAAGATCTATCAGACTCGGGAGTGAATGATTTGATCACTGAATATTCGATTCTTCCTTCAACTTGGAATCGATTCACAATAATTCTTAAATTTTTCATAGAAAAAAATAAGGATTCGAGTCGTGATTAATTATTTGATATTTCAGTATGTATACGTACGTATACAGGGTCATCTTTTCTGTAGTTTCGATAGAAGGATTCGATTCCTCTACCAATGCAGTCAACTCCATTTGTTAGAACAGCTTCCATTGAGTCTCTGCACCTATCCTTTTTTGATTCTCGCTTTCTGAACCCTTGTTTTCTGAACACAGGATTTGGCTCAGGATTGCCCATTTTTAATTCCAGGGTTTCTCTGAATTTGGAAGTTACCACTTAGTAGGTTTCCATACCAAGGCTCAATCCAATCAAGTCCGTAGCGTCTACCAATTTCGCCATATCCCCCTTATGAGGCCGAGATCTCATTGTGATCCCCCCCTCTTATGTTGGAACCCTTGAATTCATTAGATACTGATTCCTATATCGAAAAAGTGTCTGCTCCTATTTCTTACCCATCTTCTTTCATCTCTATCGGTGGGCCAGTATTTGGTCCAATCGGAAATGATTCTATCATTGATGTATCTGCAATTCAATATGGATGGATATATCCCACATATACATGTCTCTCTCCCTCTCATTTTTCCCGCGCGATTGGGAATACTGGAACGGTCGATATTCATTCTTCTTTTTTTTTTTCGTCCTATCTCCTCCCTTTCCGAATGAAACCAGAGGAATGTCTCATTATGATCTGAATTGCATTCTTATCTTATCCTTTCCTTAGGACCGATCCGCTCTAATCTAATAGAATTTAGAATTAATAGAATCTGCTATAACTAATATGGATATAGTTATATATAATTATTTCAAATGTAATATTTTGCATTTAAAGAAAAAAAATTCGAAATCAAATAAATAGAAATTTCTAATAATAAAATTTCTAATCTAATAATAATAGAAAATATAATAAGAATTAATAGAATGATAATAGAAATCACTCGAATTTTCAATAAAAATTCTATATAGTTATAGTTATATTATAATATATAAGAATATTCTTATGATATTAATTAATCATTTTTAATGGAATAGAATTCGATTCTTCATTCTATTAATATTAATTATTAATAGTTAAGATTCCGGTAGTTTACCGAATTCCTATGCACTATTTCTGTTATGTGAGCCCGCTTAGCTCAGAGGTTAGAGCATCGCATTTGTAATGCGATGGTCATCGGTTCGATTCCGATAGCCGGCTTTTCTCTATTTGTCCGATTTTTTCCATGATTGATAATGTCTCCTTGAGATCAAGGAATATTGAAAAGACTCCTCCCTTTTTTCTTTTACAAATGTCGGGTCACCGATCTATTATGTCGTGGGAACTTACAACTATGAATAAAAAACTGATTGGAGCAGTGAAATCTCTACAGAACAAATCAAGAAAAGGATCCTTAACTTCCTATATATACAAAATAATCCGGATATTGATACAATTCATCATTCTTCTTTGTAGTACTTCAGTAGATTTATCTTCGTTTATCGTTTAGTTCAGTCTGACTTAGGTTTATTCTGTAAAATGAAATTTCAATAAAATAAATAAAAAAAAGGGGGGGAGTCTTTATGTCTCGTTACCGAGGGCCTCGTTTCAAAAAAATACGCCGTCTGGGAGCTTTACCGGGACTAACTAGTAAAAGACCTAGACCGGGAAGTGATCTTAGAAACCAATCGCGTTCCGGGAAAAGATCTCAATATCGTATTCGTCTAGAAGAAAAACAAAAATTGCGTTTTCATTATGGTCTGACAGAGCGACAATTGCTTAGATATGTTCGTATAGCTGGAAAGGCCAAAGGGTCAACAGGGCAGGTTTTACTACAACTACTTGAGATGCGTTTGGATAACATCCTTTTTCGATTGGGTATGGCTTCGACCATTCCTGGAGCCAGGCAATTAGTTAACCATAGACATATTTTAGTTAATGGTCGTATAGTAGATATCCCAAGTTATCGCTGCAAACCCCGAGATATTATTACTACGAGAGATGAACAAAGATCCAGAGCTTTGATTCAAAATTATATTGATTCATCCCCCCACGAGGAATTGGCAAAACATTTGACTTTTCACTCATCCCAATATAAAGGATTAGTAAATCAAATAATAGATAGTAAATGGATCGGTTTGAAAATCAATGAGTTGCTAGTCGTAGAATATTATTCTCGTCAGACTTGAACCTAACTAAAATAACAAAGCTTCGGACAATTTTGCCCCCCCTTTTTCGCCAAAGTCAAGTAAATAAGGGGTTTGATCCGGATTTTTCTCCCAC